CACGATTATACGACCAATTGTATATTACATTTATTATTCGGTCCAAGAAAAGTCTCTTAGGACCTATTTTAACAAATGAATTAATTAATTCTAAATTCTGAAAATATGAATAAACAGACCCATATAAAAGAGACGCTATGAATATTCCGAAATAGACTATACTGACTGAATAAATTGCATTTGTCACAAATTCATACCAATCCACGGAATAGTTCGAATTTTGATGTAAAAGGTTTATGGATGGGGTTAACCATTTCGATAATATATCCAAATCCATTCCTACTTGATCGAAAGGAATTCCTATGGACCCAACAAACAAAGTAAATAGGACCAATACAAGTAGAGGAAATAGCATAGTATTGTCCGATTCACAGGGATACATGGAAGTGTCTTTATTGTCAAAATGAGTACTAAAGGATCGCATCAGATTTCGTATATTCCCATCAATTTGATATATCTTCTTCGAAAAAAGGGAAACCTTTTTATTATTATTCATTACTGAGAAAAGTACATTTTTGTTAACTGGTTTCGGTCCTTCTTTTCCCCATATAGATATTGAAGAGAACGAGCTATTTTTAGTGCCACTGTAATTTTGAAACCGAACGTGTAAATGCCCCTCAAAAGTAAGTAAATACATCCGAAACATATAAAATGCAGTTAATCCTGCTGTGGAACAGGCTATTATCGCGAAAATCGGTGAATACAACCAACTATCATTAAGAATTTCATCTTTGGACCAAAAACAAGCAAGAGGTGGAATACCACAAAGAGAAAGTGTACCTAATAAAAAAGTAGTTTTTGTAATTGGCACATATTTGGTTAAACCACCCATAAGAACCATGTTCTGACTTTTATCTGGAGAATATCCAACAATGGGTTCCATTGAATGAATAATCGATCCGGATCCTAAAAACAATAATGCTTTCGAATAGGCATGAGTGATTAAATGGAATAAAGCAGCTCGATAAGAACCTATCCCTGGAGCTAACATAATATAACCCAATTGAGACATTGTAGAATAGGCTAAACTTCTCTTAATGTCTTTTTGAGCAAGAGCTAAAGTAGCTCCTAATAGTACCGTTATTATACCTAGCAAAGAAATGAGATTCATTATGTAAGGTATGACTGTGAAAAGGGGAAGAAGCCGAGCGACAAGAAAAATTCCCGCTGCTACCATAGTAGCAGCATGTATAAGAGCCGAAATAGGAGTGGGCCCCTCCATGGCATCAGGTAACCATACATGAAGGGGAAATTGTGCGGATTTAGCAACTGCACCAAGGAATAATAGGGAGGCACACAGAGTAGCAAATAAAGAATTGACCCCATTATTATGGATCAAGTTATTGAAGATTTCGAACAAATCCCGAAATTCCAAACTACCTGTTATCCAATAAAAACCTAAGATTCCTAATAATAAACCAAAATCCCCTACACGATTAGTTACAAACGCTTTTTGACAAGCATTGGCTGCAATTGGTCGTGTGAACCAAAAACCTATTAATAGATACGAACACATTCCCACCAGTTCCCAAAAAATATGAATTTGTATCAAATTGGAACTAGTAACTAATCCCAACATAGAAGTATTGGAAAAACTCATATAAGCAAAAAATCTCAAATATCCTTGATCATGAGACATATAATTGTCACTATAAATAAGAACCATGATTCCAACAGTAGTGATTAGTATTGACATAATAGAAGTAAGTGGGTCGATCAAGTGGCCGAACTCGAAAGAAAAATCATTATTGATGGTCCAAGAACATAGAAATTGATAGATAGAACTGCCATTGATTTGCTGAATAGACAGATCGGCCGAAAAAACCATAACTATACTTAGCAATGAAACACTAGGAAAAGCCCACATACGACGAAGATTTTTTGTTGCAGTCGGAACAAGCAGAAGTCCCCATCCTATTGACATAGTAACTGGAAGTGGAACGAAAGGTATGATCCATGCATATTGATATGTATGTTCCATAAGAAAATAAAACTTTTTTGATTCTTATTAATTGTTTCCGATTCACCAGCTCTTCTCTCTTTCGGAAGTCAAATAAATAAATAAAAATCAAGATAGAAAAGAACTCAAATAGGATTTTTAATTCTTAATTATTACGATTCTTTCCCAAATATCGTATTGAATAAAAAGAAATTTCAATCAAGAAGTTACAATTGTTCAAATGACCAAGTCACTGGTTAAAACTGACCATTTAGTTATTAACTAAGATATTTATTAAGATAAAGAAAGAATATGAGATTTTCAATCATTCCACTATTACGGCGATTGATATCCATATAGTAAATAGTAAGGAAAAGGAATGACACCAAAAAAAGTAAAAGTACTCTATTGGGATATGGATCATAGAATCCGCCAATAACTCGACCCAATAAAATACTAGTTATTTTAGTTAGTTTATTCGGAGTCATTAATTAATTCATTGTAGAACTGATTGATTGGCTTCTATTCCAATAAAACAAACTTATGTTTATAGGAAATCTTATGATACTCGTCACTTCGCATAGAACTGAAATAAGAGATTACTAAAATTACCTTTATCAAGTAATGTATCGTTTAACATATTAACTACCAATCTCATTTTCATTTAAATTATGAGTACTCAGCTTGATCAATTAATAGAAAAATTTTACATTATTATTTTCTTAAATTAGGTAAGGATTCTTAAGCTTTTCGATTTATTTAATGTAAGACGACGAGATATAAATAGACTGAGATTGAGATATGAATTGGAACCCTTTTTGATTCTTATCAACAACAACCGGTTCGATTTCTATGGTAGCGGACCTCATAGACATAGATCGGAATGAAGATATGAAGGTACAAATTAGTACGAATTCTTCTTTCTTCGGGCATTGTATGTAATAGAGATGTGGAACAAAAAAAAATTCCTTTGAAAATCACATCGTTTTTCTTTTTTCTATTTCTTTTTTTATCCCTAGTGTACTCTATGTGATGCGCACGTATCTATATTTTTGTATGTTATGAAGGAAGTATCCGCTATGGAATAAATATAGATAATGAATAGCAAGAACGATCCATTTTGAACAATACATGTCTTTCACATCCAACTATAAAAGTAACTTCTTTATTTTAAAATGGCGGTTCCAAAGAAACGTACTTCTATCTCAAAAAAGCGTATTCGTAGAAATATTTGGAAGAAAAAGGGATATTGGGCGGCGGTAAAAGCTTTATCTTTAGCTAAATCTATTTCTACCGGGCATTCAAAAAGTTTTTTTGTGCGACAAACAAGTAATAAAGCCTTGGAATAATCTGAATCGACATGACTCGATGAATTGGATGATTTATAAGATGAATAATTCCCATTAACTAATGTTTTGAACTCATCTATATGAGATAGAACTGAACCGGCTGTTGTGGTATGTAGAATAAGAATTATTCTGTCTATTGGGTTCTAAGAACGATACTATTTCTTTTTTGTTGTTTGAAAAACAACAACAAAAAAGAAATAGTTAAACACAAAATACAAGGTTTCACTTTTCATTATAGTAGATTTTGATAATTCGCGAGATGGGGGTTGTTATTCCCCCCCCCCCCCAAAAAAAAAAAGATTTTTTTAGGAAGAAGTTTATTCGATTATGTATCTCCAATAGTTATATATCATTAAGATTTTTGGAAGATCTGAAACAAGCATGAACGACAGTAGTAAAAATGAATGGATCCTTGAAACTAATTGATTGAAATATATATTTTAAGACTTTGCTTTGTAACTCTCCGAATCACTACATAGATTCCCTCTTGTTTCGACCCAATCAATAAAAACTCCCCGGATCCCCTTTAGGTCGATATTTATGTACGAAGAATTAAGTCAATCTTCCTTAATCCAAAATAGATCCTATGTTTGTACCGTAGGATCGATCAATCTATTTTATATAGAATATACTTTATTTATAAGTTATAAGTAAAGTACATAGCGTAGAATTCCAATAGAGATTGAAACTCTTTTGTTTTATGTGCAGCTCAATACCTAATTGGTTCGGTAAATCCTCACACGAATTATGTATACAATGAGGATCCCAACCATTAATACAGTTTTGATACCAAACTATCTAAATATTTATAGAAATCCCTTGGATGTAGTTATCCAATTGTGATACATAAAAAATCCTATTTATTTTCTTTTGTTCAGTGAAAAATGAATATTTTTTCATTTCCGATCCATGAAATCAGATAAATGAGGAATGAATCATCAAAAAATGATATAAAAAAAGGGACAATTCTTAGTTCTAGACCTCAACTGAGGACATAACCATCTAGTTCCAACTGTTCCAGAAGAACTTATACTACGTGAAAGCCTGTTGTTAAAAATGACACCATACCGGGATACTAAGGATTATTGAAGTTCAAATATTCATTTGAACGAGTCTTTATTCATCGATTCTAACGTTTCCTAAAATATATTGCATTGAATCTTTCAATCTCGACGATTGAACGTCATATGGGCTATTATTATTTCGATCAAGCCGCCATGGTGAAATCGGTAGACACGCTGCTCTTAGGAAGCAGTGCTAGAGCATCTCGGTTCGAGTCCGAGTGGCGGCATCCTCTAAAAAGGACACATTAGATCCTATAATGAATTTAATTCGGAATTTACATTCCGTAATTGAGGGACCCCCCTTTTTTTTAATGATTTTTTTTTATGATATTTGCGACTTTAGAACATATATTCACTCACATCTCTTTTTCGATCATTTCAATTGTCATTACGATTTATTTGGTGACTTTATTAGTCCATGAAATCGTAGGACTATGTGATCCGTCAGAAAAAGGCATGATAGCCACTTTTTTCTGTATAACGGGATTATTAGTTACTCGTTGGATTTATTCGAGACATTTCCCGTTAAGTGATTTATATGAATCATTAATGTTCCTTTCATGGAGTTTCTCCATTATTCATATGGTTCCTAAAATAGGGAACCATAAAAATGATTTAAGCGCAATAACCGCGCCAAGCGCTATTTTT